TACGAATCTCTTGTCTCCGGCTATTGGGGATCCCATTTCTGTACCAACTCAAGATATGCTTATTGGCCTTTACGTATTAACGAGCGGGAATCGTCGAGGTATTTCCGCAAATAGGTATAATCCGCATAATCAGAGAAATTATAAAAATGAAAGAATTCGCGAAAATAACTCTAAGTATACGAAAAAAAAAGATTCTTTTTTTTGCAATTCCTATGATGCAGTTGGAGCTTATCGACAGAAAAGAATTAATTTCGACAGTCCTTTGTGGCTCCGGTGGCGGTTAGATCAACGCGTTATTTCATCAAGAGAAGCTCCTATCGAAGTTCACTACGAACCTTTAGGTACCTATCATGATATTTATGGGCATTATCTAGTAGTCAGAAGTATAAAAAAACAAACTCGTTGTATATACATTCGAACCACTGTTGGGCGTATTTTTTTTTATCGAGAAATCGAAGAAGCTATACAAGGCTTTTGCCGGGCCCATTCATATGGTATCTAATCATATACATATGGGTTGGTATCTGAACCCGGTGTGAGTTCCGGTCGTGCCGGTTCAACTATGATCTTAGCTTCGAATTTTCGGCGCGCCTAAAGAAAAGGAAGTTTTACAGTCATTGACTTAAACCCATTGTCGAACCGAACCCTACCGAGCGAAATATGGAGGTACTTATGGCAGAACGGGCCAATCTAGTCTTTCACAATAAAGTGATAGGTGGAACTGTCATTAAACTACTTATTAGCAGATTAATTGATCACTTCGGAATGGCATATACATCGCATATCCTGGATCAAGTAAAGACTCTAGGGTTTCATCAAGCTACTGCTACATCCATTTCATTAGGAATTGACGATCTTTTAACAATCCCTTCTAAGGGATGGCTAGTCAAAGATGCTGAACAACAAGGTTTGATTCTGGAAAAACATCATCATTATGGTAATGTACATTCGGTAGAAAAGTTACGGCAATCCATTGAGATATGGTATGCTACAAGTGAATATTTACGACAGGAAATGAATCCAAATTTCAGGATGACTGACTCCTTTAATCCAGTCCATATAATGTCTTTTTCGGGAGCTAGGGGAAATGCATCTCAAGTACACCAATTAGTAGGTATGAGAGGGTTAATGTCGGATCCACAAGGACAAATGATTGATTTACCCATTCAAAGCAATTTACGCGAAGGACTGTCTTTAACAGAATATATAATTTCTTGCTACGGAGCTCGTAAAGGGGTTGTGGATACTGCTGTACGCACATCAGATGCCGGCTATCTGACACGCAGACTTGTTGAAGTGGTTCAACACATTGTTGTTCGTCGAACAGATTGTGGTAACATTCGCGGTATTTCTGTGACTACACAGAATGGAATAATGTCGGAAAGAATTTTGATACAAACATTAATTGGTCGTGTATTAGCAGACGCCATATATATAGGTTCACGATGTATTGCCATTAGGAATCAAGATATTGGGATTGGACTTCTCAATCGATTCATAACCCTTCAAACACAAGCAATATCTATTCGAACGCCCTTTACTTGTAGAAATACATCTTGGATTTGTCGATTGTGTTATGGCAGGAGTCCTACTCATGGCGACCTAGTGGAATTGGGGGAAGCTGTAGGTATTATTGCGGGCCAGTCTATTGGAGAACCGGGTACTCAACTAACATTAAGAACTTTTCATACTGGCGGCGTATTTACAGGGGGGACTGCAGAACATGTGCGAGCCCCTTATAATGGAAAAATTAAATTCAATGAGGGTTTGGTTTATGCTACACGTACACGTCATGGGCATCCCGCTTTTCTATGTTATATAGACTTGTATGTAACTATTGAAAATGATGATATTGTACATAAACTGACTATTCCACCAAAAAGTTTTTTATTAGTTCAAAACAATCAACATGTAGAATCAGAACAAGTGATTGCTGAGATTCGGGCAGGAGCATACACTTTGAATTTTAAAGAAAAGATTAGAAAACATATTTATTCTGATTCAGAGGGAGAAATCCATTGGAATACTAATGTATATCATGGGTCAGAATTTATATATAGTAATGTACATATTTTATCAAAAACAAGTCATTTATGGATATTATCGGGAAAGTCGTGCGGGTCGAAGTCAGAATTTTTTTCACTTCGCAAGGATCAAGATCAAATGAACATTAATTCTCTTTCTATCGGAAAAAGATATATTTCAAAACTTCTAGTACGTAATAATCAAATAAGACATTCAAATTTGAGTTCCAATACTTCTGGTAAAAAAGAAATAGGGGTTCCTGATTATTCGGAATTTAATCAAATCATATGTATGGATCATTGTCATTTTATACATCCTGCTATTTTCTACAACTGTTTGTATTCTTTAGCAAAGAGACGAAGAAATAGATTCATCATTCCATTTACCTTCCAATCGATTCAAGAACGAGAGAAAGAACTAATGTATCCTTTCGGTATCTCGATTGAACTACCTATCGATGGTATTTTTCGTCGAAATAGTATTTTGTCTTATTTCGACGATCCTCAACACAGAACACAGAGTTCAGGAATTCCTAAATATAGGACTATGGGAATACATTCCGTTTTAAAAAAGGAAGATTTAGACGAATATCGAGGAGAAAAAGAATTTAAGCCAAAATACCAAATAAAAGTAGATCAATTTTTTTTCATTCCCGAGGAAGTACATATTTTACCCGAACCCTCTTACATAATGGTACGGAACAATAGTATTGTTGGAATAGATACACCAATCACTTTAAATATAAGAAGTCGGGTCGGTGGATTGGTTCGAGTGGAGAAGAAAAAAAAACGGATTGAATTAAAAATCTTTTCGGGCGATATCTTTTTTCCTGGAGAGAGGGATAAGATATCTCGACACAGTGGCATCTTGATAGCCACCAAAACGGTAAAAAACAAAAATTCTAAGGAATCTAAAAAAATTAAAAATTGGACCTATGTCCACTGGATCCCAACTAGCAAGAAAAAATATTTTGTCTTGGTTCGACCCGTAATTCTATATAAAACATCGGACGGTATCAATTTAGTCAAACTTTTCCCTCAAGATCGGTTCCAGGAAAGAGATAATCTGGAACTGACAGTTCTCAATTATATTCTTTATGCAAATGGAAAATCAATTCGGGGAATTTCGGACACAAGCATTCAGTTGGTTCGGACTTGTTTAGTCTTGAATTGGGATCAAGACAAAAAAAGTTCTTCTATAGAAGAGGCCCTCGCTTCTTTTGTTGAAGTAAATACAAACGGTTTGATTGGAGATTTTCTAAGAATTGACTTAGGAAAATCCCATACTTGGGGTAGCCGAAAAAGGAATGATCCGTCCGGTTCAGGATTTATCTCGCATAATGAGTCAGACTGGACCAATATCAATCCGTTTTATTTTATTTATTCCAAGGGAAAAATTCAAGACTCACTTAGCCAAAATCACGGAACTATTCGTATGTTGTTCAATCGAAATAAAAACTGCCGATCTTTGATAATTTTGTCATCAGCTAATTGTTTTCAAATAGAACCATTCAACAATATAAAATATCACAATGGGATAAAAAAAGGAATTTATCAAATTCACAGAGGTCCTTTAATTTCAATTAAGAACTCATTAGGCCCTTTAGGAATAGTCCTTCAAGTTACAAATTTTTATTCATTTTATTGTTTAATAACTCATAATCAGATCTCGATAACTACAAACTTGCAACTTGACAAATTAAAGGAAACCTTTCAAGTCTTTAAATATTATTTAATGAGCGAAAGCGAGATAATTTATAAGCCCGATCTATGCAGTAACATCGTTTTAAATCCATTCAATTTGAATTGGCAATTTCTCCATCATAATTACTGTGGAAAAGCGTTTACAATAATTAGTCTTGGACAATTTCTTTGTGAAAATGTATGTCTAGCTCAAACGAAAAACGTACCACACCTAAAATCGGGTCAAGTTCTAAGCGTTCAAACCGATTCTTTAGTAATAAGATCGGCTAACCCTTATTTGGCGACTCCCGGAGCAACTGTTCATGGCCATTTTGGAGAAATCCTTTCTGAAGGGGATATATTAGTTACATTTATATATGAAAAATCAAGATCCGGTGATATAACACAGGGTCTTCCAAAAGTGGAACAGGTATTAGAAGTACGTTCCATTGATTCAATATCACTGAACCTAGAAAAGAAAGTTGACACTTGGAACGAACGTATAACAAGAATTCTCGGCATTCCTTGGGGATTCTTGATTGGTGCTGAGCTAACTATAGTGCAAAGTCGTATTTCTTTGGTTAATAAAATCCAAAAGGTTTATCGATCCCAGGGAGTGCACATCCATAATAGACATATAGAAATTATTGTGCGTCAAATAACATCAAAAGTTTTGGTTTCAGAAGATGGAATGTCTAATGTTTTTTCACCCGGCGAACTAATCGGATTGTTGCGAGCTGAACGAACAGGACGTGCCTTGGAAGAAGCGATTTATTACCGAGCCATATTGTTGGGAATAACGAAAACATCTCTGAATACTCAAAGTTTCATATCAGAAGCGAGTTTTCAAGAAACTGCTAGAGTTTTAGCAAAATCCGCTCTCCGGGGTCGTATTGACTGGCTGAAAGGTCTGAAAGAGAACGTTGTTTTAGGGGGACTAATACCCGTTGGTACTGGATTCAAAAGAGTAATGCGCCGTTCAAGACAAGATAACAAAATTACCTTGGAAACAAAAAAAAATAATATATTCGAGGGAGAAATGAGAGATATTTTGTTCCACCACAGACAAGTTTTTGATTTTTGAATTTCAAAGAATTTATGCGATACATCAAAAAAATCGTTTATAGGAGCGGATTCATCCCCTTAACGCAGTCATTTGATTTGGTAATAAATAAAAAAAAGATAATAAATAAAAAGGAAAGGAAGAACGGCCCGATCATGTATCAACAGCCAATCTTCGGTAGAAGAAAAGGTTCCGTCGGAACAATTTTTTATTTCTATTTCACGATACCCGGTCTTTTTTTTTTGTGGGGCTAAATGACAAAAACATATTGGAACATAACTTTGGAAGAGATGATGGAAGCGGGAATTCATTTTGGTCATGGTACTAGGAAATGGAATCCTAGAATGGCACCTTATATATCCGCAAGACGTAATGGTATTCATATTCTAAATCTTACTAGAACTGCTCGTTTTTTATCAGAAGCTTGTGATTTAGTTTTTGATGCAGCAAGTAGGGGAAAACAGTTGTTAATTGTTGGTACCAAAAATAAAGCAGCCGATTCGGTAGCGCGGGCTGCAATAAGAGCTCGATGTCATTATGTTAGTAAAAAATGGCTTGGTGGTATGTTAACAAATTGGTATACTACAGAAACGAGACTTCATAAGTTAAGAGACTTGAGAACAGAACAAAAAAGGGGGAGACTCGACTCTCTTCCGAAAAGAGATGCCGCTATGTTGAAGAGACAATTAGCTCACCTGGAAACATATCTGGGCGGCATTAAATATATGGCGGGGTTGCCCGATATTGTAATAATCGTTGATCAGCAAGAAGAATATACGGCTCTTCGAGAATGTATCACTTTGGGAATTCCAACAATTTGTTTAATAGATACAAATTGTGACCCAGATCTCGCAGATATTTCGATTCCAGCTAATGATGATGCTATAGCTTCAATTCGATTAATTCTTAACAAATTAGTATTTGCAATTTGTGAGGGTCGTTCTAGCTATATACGAAATTCTTAATTAATAATAAAGTAAATAAAATATTGGGTGGGGGAAATTCATAGATTTATGGAATCGGTTACTTTACTATTATTAAAATGCCCAAAAAAGAAAAAGATAACAATAGCCGGAAATATTATATTATGTGATTAGTCGGTATTCAAAATAAAATATAAAATTTAAGTAAACAGGTCATAAAGGAGATAGTTGAATCAAAATAATTCCTTTTCAAGTTTTCTATTTTTTTTAGAGGTCAGGACAATATGAATGTTCTATTATGTTCCATCAACACATTAAAAAGATTATATGATATATCTGCTGTGGAAGTAGGTCAACATTTCTATTGGCAAATAGGGGGTTTCCAAGTACACGCCCAAGTACTTATTACTTCTTGGGTTGTAATTGCTATCTTATTAATTTCAGCCATTCTAGTTGTTCGAAATCCGCAAACCATTCCCACTTTCGGTCAGAATTTTTTTGAATATGTCCTTGAATTCATTCGAGACGTGAGTAAAACTCAGATTGGAGAAGAATATGGTCCGTGGGTTCCTTTTATTGGAACTATGTTTCTATTTATTTTTGTTTCTAATTGGTCGGGGGCTCTTTTACCTTGGAAAATCATACAGTTACCTCATGGGGAGTTAGCTGCACCCACAAATGATATAAATACTACCGTGGCGTTAGCTTTACTTACGTCAACAGCCTATTTCTATGCGGGTCTTTCAAAAAAGGGATTAGCTTATTTTGGTAAATATATCCAACCAACTCCAATCCTTTTACCGATTAACATCTTAGAAGATTTCACAAAACCCTTATCGCTTAGTTTTCGACTTTTCGGAAATATATTAGCTGATGAATTAGTAGTTGTTGTTCTTGTTTCTTTAGTACCTTTAGTAGTTCCTATACCTGTCATGTTCCTTGGATTATTTACAAGCGGTATTCAAGCTCTCATTTTTGCTACTTTAGCCGCGGCTTATATAGGTGAATCCATGGAAGGCCATCATTGATGAGTTTTCCAAACAATCTCTTTTTAGTTAGTTTAGCCCGCGGCAATGTCTTCCATATCAGCTCAAGATAAATTGACTTTTGGAACATAAAAAAAAAATAAAGAATTTGAGAAAAAGGGGTTATAAAAAAAAATAGGAAAAAGATCTTTTCGATAGATCTTTTTCCTATTTTTCCTAAAAATACTCTCTCTTTGTTTGACCAATTTCTATTTCCTTCCAAATAAATATTTTTTTTGTTTATTCAGTCACATTCAACTCAACGATTGACCAAAAGAGAATTTTCATAAATAATCAAAAATTTACATTTTTATTACCCAAATTATGAGATTTCTATGCAATAATTCGGTCTAACGAATTGATTTAGATTGATTATATCCATATGGGATAATAATCATAAATAAAATAATAATAAATAATAAAAGGGTCTTTCTTTTCACTTTTCAAATAAAAAAAAAAAAGAAAAAAATCGAGTAGGAGTGACGGGGGTCGAATTAGGTGTATATAATCGAAGCACTATAAGACAATTCGTTCTTTTTTGGAGGTTTCAAAGCAAAGGATGATTTGATTCTCGAATCCGATATTGATATTGAAACCAAGATACGAATAATTGGTTTACGGTATGGAAGAAAGACATGTATATGTGATATTAGATATTAACTAGTTATATATATATGATGAACTACATATATAGCTAAATTAGCCCCGTTGCTACCGTAAATTTAGATAGGGATTCGACGAAGTCCTTACGTTTCATCTGTAATTGTGAGTTGAATAGTGAATGACTAACGAAATTAAATCAAGAAAAAGAACGAAGAATTCGAAGAATGATTTAAGGTAAGATAAGAAAAAAGTTGTATGGATTCACAAAAACTACGTGGATAGAAACGAAAAAATAAATATCGAAGTCGTTTTGGTAGTTCAATAAATAGTATTATCTCAATTCATAATTCTAAATTCCTTTGACTGGATAAATCTTAGTAGTTGAATAATTAAGTCATAATTTTTTGTTGGTTAATTGTATCATTAACTATTTTTTTATTTTATTTATTTGGGGTACGAGGAACTTATCATGAATCCACTGATTTCTGCCGCTTCCGTTATTGCTGCTGGGTTGGCCGTTGGGCTTGCTTCTATTGGACCGGGGGTTGGTCAAGGCACTGCTGCAGGGCAAGCTGTCGAAGGGATTGCGCGACAACCCGAGGCAGAGGGAAAAATACGAGGTACTTTATTGCTTAGTCTGGCTTTTATGGAAGCTTTAACAATTTATGGGCTAGTTGTAGCGTTAGCTCTTTTATTTGCGAATCCTTTTGTTTAATCTTCTAAAAAAAAAAATTAAAAATAGGAATCCTAGAAAGATAATTAGTCTATCCATAAAAGGAGATGAGATCATATGAAAAATATAACCGATTCTTTCTTTTGCTTGGGTTACTGGCCATCCGCCGGAAGTTTCGGGTTTAATACTGATATTTTAGCAACAAATCCAATAAATCTAAGTGTAGTGCTCGGTGTATTGGTTTTTTTTGGAAAGGGAGTGTGTGCGAGTTGCTTATTTCAAGAATAGGTTGGATCCAACCAACTGTACTTTTTTCGTTATAACTAGGAAAGGGTGCATGATCCCGCGAATGACTTCTGAATAAATTAAGAAATAATATTTAAGAACCATAGCATTTCGCGATTCATTGGTAAGGTAAATCCACTTTGATTCTCTATCAACCAATAAATTTGGACCATATTACCATGGTTAAAGCTAAAGAGTTTGAAGTCAAGACGCAGTGTAGTACTCTTTCTACCACTATGTTAATACAGAAATGAAATGGTTTCAAAAAACAAATCGTTGGAATTTTGTCGATATAGAACACTCATGTCGATAAAATGGCTTGAATCCTGTTTACGGCGAAAAATTGGAAAAACGGGTGTATTTTATTCCATCCCCTTTTATTTTTATACCGTGCGAAATCAACGACCTATGTTATGTATAAATTAATAAGAATTCTTTGGATTTGAAGAAAAAAAAAAAAAACAACTTTGCTGACAATTGACAATTATTTTTTTGGTCAGAAGAGTCCTCCGAATATTCCGGTCTTGTATTAGTAATCAATTTCAATATTTTTTAGAATGGAATAGAAATAGAGGACAGGCTCATTACATAAAAAAAAGGTAGGGAAATTTCCCATTAAGTAATTGAGTGTGAGAGCCAAATGAATCAAAAGATTCATGTTTGGTTCGGGAAGAGATCATAGACGTTTTGAAATAAATGTAAAGAGAATCAACTTTCATTAAGTAATTTATTAGATAATCGAAAACAGAAAATCTTGAAGACTATTAGAAATTCGGAAGAACTACGGGAAGGGGCCATTGAACAGCTCGAAAAAGCCCGAGCCCGCTTAAGGAAAGTCGAAACGGAAGCAGATCGGTTTCGAGTGAATGGCTATTCTGAGATAGAACGAGAAAAATTAAATTTAATTAATTCAATTTATACGACTTTGGAACAATTCGAAAATTACAAAAACGAAACCATTCGTTTTGAACAACAAAGGGCGATTAATCAAGTTCGACAGCGGATTTTCCAACAAGCTTTAGAAGGAGCTCTAGGAACTCTGAATAGTTGCTTGAATAACGAGTTACATTTACGTACCATCAGTGCAAATATTGGCATGTTTGGGTCGATGAAAGAAATAAAATAATAAAATAAAAGATTAGTCCTTCTACTATAGATAGTATAGGCATTATTTTTTTTATTCTAAAAAAAAATGAAATTAAGAAATACTCATGGTAACCATTCGTGCAGATGAAATTAGTAAAATTATCCGTGAACGTATTGAGCAATATAATACCGAAGTAAAGATTGTAAATACCGGTACCGTACTTCAAGTGGGCGACGGCATTGCTCGTATTTATGGTCTTGATGAAGTAATGGCGGGTGAATTAGTAGAATTTGAAGAAGGTACTATAGGCATTGCTTTGAATTTGGAATCAAATAATGTTGGTGTTGTATTAATGGGTGATGGTTTGATGATACAAGAGGGGAGTTCGGTAAAAGCAACAGGAAGAATTGCTCAAATACCGGTAAGCGAAGCTTATTTGGGTCGTGTTATAAATGCCCTCGCTAAACCCATTGACGGTCGAGGAGAAATTTCAGCTTCGGAATCTCGGTTAATTGAATCTCCCGCTCCCGGTATTATTTCGAGACGTTCTGTATATGAGCCTCTTCAAACAGGACTTATTGCTATTGATTCAATGATACCTATAGGGCGTGGTCAGCGAGAATTAATTATTGGG